GACGCTGAACAACAAAGTTTTCTTTTAGAGAAAAACCATCATTATGGGAATGTACACGTGGTAGAAAAATTACGTCAATCCATTGAAATATGGTATGCTACAAGTGAATATTTGAGACAAGAAATGAATCCTAATTTTCGGATGACTGATCCCTCTAATCCAGTCCATCTAATGTCCTTTTCGGGGGCTAGAGGAAATGCATCTCAAGTACACCAATTAGTAGGTATGAGAGGATTAATGTCGGATCCTCAAGGACAAATGATTGATTTACCCATTCAAAACAATTTACGAGAAGGGCTTTCTTTGACAGAATATATAATTTCTTGCTACGGAGCCCGCAAAGGAGTTGTAGATACTGCTGTACGAACATCAGATGCTGGATACCTCACGCGTAGACTTGTTGAAGTAGTTCAACACATTCTTGTACGTAGAACGGATTGTGGTACTATACGAGGTATTTACGTGAGTCCCAAAAAAGGTATGACGGAAAAAATTTTTGTTCAAACAATAATTGGTCGTGTATTAGCAGATGATATATATATTGATCTACGATGTATTGCCACTCGAAATAAGGATATTGGAATTGGACTTGTCAATCGATTTATAACCTTTCGAGCACACCCAATATATATTCGAACCCCTTTTAATTGCAGGAGTACTTCTTGGATCTGCCAATTATGTTATGGCCGTAGCCCTACTCATGGTGATCTGGTTGAGTTGGGAGAAGCCGTAGGCATTATTGCGGGTCAATCAATTGGGGAACCGGGGACTCAACTCACATTAAGAACTTTTCATACGGGCGGAGTATTCACAGGTGGTACTGCCGAACATGTACGAGCTCCCTCTAATGGAAAAATAAAATTTGATGAGTATTTGGTTCATCCCACACGTACCCGTCATGGGCATCCTGCTTTTCTATGTTTTATAGACTTGTATGTAACTATTGAGAGTCGAGATATTATACATAATGTTAATATTCCAACAAAAAGTTTGATTTTAGTTCAAAATTATCAATATGTAGAATCGGAACAAGTGATTGCCGAGATTCGTGCCGGAACGTCCACTTTTCATTTTAAGGAGAGGGTTCTAAAACATATTTATTCTGAGTCAGAAGGAGAAATGCACTGGAGTACTGATGTGCATCATGCGCCCGAATATCCGTATAGTAATGTTCATCTAGTACCAAAAACAAGTCATTTATGGATATTAGCAGGAGGTCTATGCAGATCCAGTATAGTGTCTTTTTCACTCCACAAGGATCAAGATCAAATGAATTCTAATTCTTTTTCTGTCGAAGAAAGATATATCTTTGATTTGACTAATGATCAAGTAAGACATAAATTGTTGGATACTTTTGGTAAAAGTAAAAAGGATGGGCAAATCTTTGAGTATTCAAAACCTTATCGAATCATATCCAATGGTCATTGGAATCTCATAGATCCCTCTATTTGTCAAGAGAATTCCGATGATTCCTTGGCGAAAAAGCGAAGAAATAGATTCGTGATTCCCTTACAATATGATCAAGAACGAGAAAAGAAACTAATACCCTCTTTTTGTATTTCTATTAAAATACCTATAAATGGTATTTTACGTAAAAATAGTATTCTTGCTTATTTTGATGATCCGCGATACAGAAGAAGCAGTTCGGGAATTATTAAATATGGGATTGTCGAAGTAGATTCAATCGTAAAAAAAGAGGATTTGATTGAGTATCGAGGAGCAAAAGAATTTAGTCCGAAATACCAAATGCAAATGAGAGTAGATCGATTTTTTTTCATTCCCGAGGAAGTGCATATCTTCCCCGGATCTTCGCCCATAATGGTCCGAAACAATAGTATCGTTGGAGTAGATACACGACTTGTTTTAAATATAAATACAAGAAGCCGAGTAGGTGGATTAGTCCGAGTGGAGAGAAAAAAAAAGAGTATTGAACTGAAAATTTTTTCTGGAGATATTCATTTTCCTGGAGAGGCGGATAAAATATCTAGGCACAGCGGCATTTTGATACCACCAGGAATGGAAAATAAAAATTATAAGGGATCAAAAAAATTTAAAAATTGGATCCATGTTCAACGGATCACACCTATAAAAAAAAAGTATTTTGTTTTGGTTCGGCCCGTAGCCCCATATGAAATATCCGATGGGATAAATTTAGCAACACTTTTCCCTCAGGATCTCTTGCAAGAAAAGGATAATGTACAACTTCGAATTGTCAATTATATACTTTATGGAAATAGCAAGTCAATTCGAGGAATTTCTCACACAAGTATTCAATTAGTTCGGGCTTGCTTAGTATTGAATTGGGACCAAGAAAAAAGGGGTTTTATAAAAGAAGAGGTTCATGCTTCCTTTGTTGAAATAAGGGCAAATGATCTGCTTCGTGATTTCATCAGAATTGAGTTAGTAAAGTCCACTATTTCGTATACCGTAAAAAAGTATGATACGTCAGGTTCAGGATTGATTTACAATATTGGATTAGATCGTACCAATATAAATCCTTTTAATTCCAAGGCAAAGACTCAATCATTTCCCCAACATCAGGGAACTCTTGGTACGTTGTTGAATCGAAATAAGGAATGCCAATGTTTCCGAATTTTGTCATCATCCAATTGTTCTCGAATTGGCCCCTTCAATACTTCGAGATATAATAATGCGACAAAAGAATCGGATCCCATGAATCCAATTAAGGATTTGTTGGGTCCCTTAGGTACTATTGTATCTAAAATAGCGAATCCTTGTTTATCTTACTATTTAATAACTTATAATCAAATCTTTTTAAAGAACTATTTGTTACTTGAACTTGACAATTTTCAACAGACTTTCCAAGTACTTCAATTTCAATACTGTTTCCTAGATGAAAATAGTAGGATTTATAATCCCGATCCGTGTAGTAACATCATTTGGAATTTATTCCATTTTAATTGGTGTTTTCTCCATCACGATTATTGTGAAGAGGCATGGACAATAATTAGCCTTGGCCTCTTTCTTTGTGAAAATTTATGTCTATTGAAATACGGATCACGCATAAAAAAATCTGGTCAAATTTTCATTGTTCATGTTGACTCTTTAGTTATAAGATCAGCTAAGCCCTATTTGGTCACTCCAGGAGCAACTGTTCATGGCCATTATGGGGAAACCCTTTATGAAGGAGATACATTAATTACATTTATATATGAAAAATCGAGATCCGGCGATATCACGCAAGGTCTTCCAAAAGTGGAACAAATCTTAGAAGTTCGTTCAATTGATTCAATATCAATGAACCTCAAAGGGAGAGTTGAAGGTTGGGACGAACGTAGCCGAAGGCTTCTTGGGATACCCTGGGGATTCTTGATTGGAGCTGAACTAACCATAGCACAAAGTCGTATCTCTTTGGTTAATAAGATCCAAAAGGTTTATCGATCCCAGGGGGTACAGATCCATAATAGACATATAGAGATTATTGTACGTCAAGTAACATCAAAAGTGTTGGTTTCAGAAGATGGAATGTCTAATGTTTTTTCACCTGGGGAACTGATTGGATTGTTGCGAGCAGAGCGAGCAGGGCGTGTTTTGGACGAAGCGATCTGTTATCGGGCAATCTTATTGGGAATAACGAAGTCATCTCTGAATACTCAAAGTTTCATATCCGAAGCTAGTTTTCAAGAAACTGCTCGAGTTTTAGCAAAAGCTGCTCTACGAGGTCGTATTGATTGGTTGAAAGGGCTGAAAGAGAACGTTGTTCTGGGGGGGATTATACCGGTTGGTACTGGATTCAAAAAATTAGTACATCGTTCAAAGCAAGATAAAAACATTCATTTGAAAATAAAAAGGAAGAATCTATTCGAATTGGAGATGAGAGATATTTTGTTACACTATAGAGAATTTTGAGAATTTTTTTTGTTCTTGCGTCCCGAACTATTTCCATGGGACATCAGACCAATCATTTACATGATACATGATTTAGTAATTCCTAACAAGAGGTTCATTCTTTTTACTTGAATTCTCTGGTCCGATTATGGATTTGGTAATCAACGAAAAATAAAGAATTAAAATAAATTCATGATTTTGGTCGTAGATCAATGGTCAATCCTGGTATAAGGTTCCGTCGGAACAATTATTTATTTCACAGGTTACTGAATCCCTAAAAAAAAAAAAGAGAAAGTGTGGCAAAATGGGAAGACAATATTGGAACATAAATTTGGAAGAGATGATGGAAGCAGGAGTTCATTTTGGTCATGGTACTAAGAAATGGAATCCTAGAATGGCTCCTTACATCTCTTCAAAGCGTAAAGGTATTCATATTACAAATCTTACTATAACTGCTCGTTTTTTATCAGAAGCCTGCGATTTAGTTTTTGATGCAGCAAGTATGGGAAAAAACTTCTTAATCGTTGGTACCAAAAATAAAGCAGCGTATTTAGTAGCATCAGCAGCAATAAGGGCTCGATGTCATTATGTTAATAAAAAATGGCTTGGTGGTATGTTAACGAATTGGTCTACTACAGAAACAAGACTTCAGAAGTTCAGGGACTTAAGAGCGGAACAAAAAATGGGGAAACTCGCCCGTTTCCCAAAAGGAGATGCAGCAATGTTGAAGAGAAAGTTATCCACCTTGCAAACATATCTGGGCGGGATCAAATATATGACGGGATTGCCCGATATTGTAATTATCGTTGATCAGCAAGAAGAATATACGGTTCTTCGAGAATGTGTCATTTTGGGCATTCCGACGATTTGTTTAATCGATACAAATTGTGACCCAGATCTTGCAGATATTTCTATTCCGACCAACGATGATGCTATAGCATCGATTCGATTGATTCTTACCAAATTAGTATCCGCAATTTTGGAGGGCCGAAATAGTTATATAAAAAAAGGTTGATTATCTTATAATTTAATAGTTAAGAAAAAGAAGAAGAAGATTAGTTCCTTTTTGTTGAACTCCATGGATTTCTTTGATTGTTTATTATTTTGGTTTGCATTTTTGAACTATGTTTTGAATATTGAATAAAAAATGATTGGTATTTTTTTTTTATGTAATTTTTTGGTATCCTAAATATAATGTACGATTCCTATTCATGAATGAAGGTAGATGAATTGAGAAAGATATGGTTGAATCAAAATAATTCCTTTTTATAAGTTCGATTTCTATTATAGGGCAATATGAATGTTATACTATGTTCCATTAAAACACTCAAAGGGTTATACGATATGTCAGGTGTAGAAGTAGGCCAACATTTATATTGGGAAATAGGAGGTTTACAAATTCATGCCCAAGTACTTATTACTTCTTGGGTTGTAATTGCTATTTTATTAGGTTCAGCCATCATAGCTGTTCGGAATCCACAAACCATTCCGACCGACGGGCAGAATTTCTTCGAATATGTCCTTGAATTTATTCGAGACTTGAGCAAAACTCAGATTGGAGAGGAGTATGGTCCTTGGGTTCCATTTATTGGAACGATGTTCCTATTTATTTTTGTTTCTAACTGGTCAGGTGCTCTTTTACCTTGGAAAATCATAAAGTTACCTCATGGGGAGTTAGCTGCGCCCACGAATGATATAAATACTACTGTTGCTTTAGCTTTACCCACGTCAGTGGCATATTTCTATGCGGGTCTTAGCAAAAAAGGATTGGGATATTTCGGTAAATACATTCAACCAACTCCAATACTTTTACCAATTAATATCCTAGAAGATTTTACAAAGCCTTTATCTCTTAGTTTTCGACTTTTCGGGAATATATTGGCTGATGAATTAGTAGTTGTTGTTCTTGTTTCTTTAGTGCCTTCAGTAGTTCCTATACCTGTCATGTTTCTTGGATTATTTACAAGTGGTATTCAAGCTCTTATTTTTGCAACTTTGGCTGCGGCTTATATAGGTGAATCCATGGAGGGTCATCATTGACTAACTTTCGAAATAGTTTTTTAAGCTTATCCCAATTAAAGCAATGCGGGGTTCAATATAATCCACAGGGCTGGAGAAGAAAATGAAAATAGCTAATATATGTATTGTATATATGAAGAAAGATAGATGATATTGCAGAGTTTTTAAGAGAAAAAAGGATTGGGGGGGGTCCTACTAGATATATGTACAGAATACGATTTAATATTAATAGAATAATAAAGTGCAGGTGGTTTACGTTATGGAAGAAAAAAAGTATATGTTATTTACTAGTTAGATAGGAATTATACCTATCTCTTTTTTTTCTAGCCCACTTCATTTATAATTTATATAGATTCAAATATCAGTCCTTTTTCTATTTTTCTGTGATTGTTAATTGAATGAAAGAATATAAGAGTTTCTAAACAAGAAAACACAATGGCTAAAACCGTATGTATCTATTTACATAAAACTCCATCATGGGTAGAAAGAAAGGAAAAACGGTATATGGAAGTAGTTCTTAAAATTAAGTAATATTCTGTTGGAGTTTTTAGCTACTTCGACCCGATAGATTTTAGTGATAAGTATCAATAAATAAAAAAAAAAAAAAAAGAAGTAAGTAAAATAAGTTTTAGTAAAGTAAAAAGGTAGTATAGTAAAGTAAATAGTAAAAGTAGAAAAAGAAGTGGATAAAGATTAAGTAGTAATTCATTGGTTGGTTGTATCATTAACCATTTCTTTTTTTTTGGTGCGAGGAAATTACCATGAATCCACTTATTTCTGCTGCTTCCGTTATTGCTGCTGGATTGGCTGTGGGGCTTGCTTCTATTGGACCTGGGGTTGGTCAAGGTACTGCTGCGGGCCAAGCTGTAGAAGGTATTGCGAGACAACCAGAAGCAGAGGGTAAAATACGAGGTACTTTATTGCTTAGTCTGGCTTTTATGGAAGCTTTAACAATTTATGGACTGGTCGTGGCATTAGCTCTTTTATTTGCAAATCCTTTTGTTTAATTTTATCGTAGAATCAAAATGTAAAAAAAGGGGGGAGGCGAGCGGAGTGATACAAAAAGAACTCTGTTCTTTGTTAGTCCTATCTATAAGAGGAGAGCATATGAAAAATATAACCGATTCCTTTGTTTCCGTGGGGCACTGGCCATCCGCTGGGAGTTTCGAGTTTAATACCGATATTTTAGCAACAAATCCAATAAATCTAAGCGTCGTGCTGGGTGTATTGATTTTTTTTGGAAAGGGAGTGTGTGCGAGTTGTGTATTTCAAGAATAGGTTGGATTTCGCCGGCTGCACTTTCTTTATATTTATGTATTCTTTTTTTTTTTTGTAAATAGGAAAAAGGGTGCACAATCTCGACGAATTACTTCGTAATTGGATTTTATTCAGAAATCATATCTAAGAACCATAGCATTTCGTGACTAATTGGTAAATGAACTTTGATTCTCTATCAACCAATAATGTTGAGGTCTTTTACATGGTTAAAGATAAATTGTTTGAAGTCCAGGCACAGCATACCACGGTACTCTTTCTACCGCTACATTAGTACCGAAATACCGAAATAAAAAAAAAATGATAAAAAAAAAAATAAATAATTGGGAATTTATCCGATGTATAACACTCATATGG